CAAAGTTCTCCCCCGCCAATGAATGATAAGTGCCTAGATAGTATAAGATGTATAAGATAAGTCATTTATTTTTCTATAAAGTCTAAGTCTTATTAGTATACTAGAAAAAAGAAATATACCTATACTCTTACTACAAGATAAAGACTCTTAAGATAAGGCTTTTCACATGAATACTTAGTAGAACGACTAACGACGAGATTTATTATCGTTTCTAGCGTGTCTCACGAAAGTGAGAGTAGGTGCGAATTCTCCCAATTTGTGACCGACCATACGATCTGTGATATAAATAGGTAAATGTTCCTTTCCATTATGAATAGCGATTGTATGGCCAATCATTGTGGGTATAATGGTAGATGCCCGAGACCAAGTCACTATGATTTCTTTCTCCTCCCTCCTGTTGAGTTTTTCAATTCTTCCCGATAAATGATTAGCTACAAAAGGATTTTTTTTTAGTGAACGTGTCACGGCTGATTACTCCTTTTTTTTTTTCATTTTTAAAATTGGCATTCTATGTCCAATATCTCGATCTTAATCTGAAGTATAATGATGAATGGAAAAGAGAGAAAATCCTTTAGCTAGATAAGGGAAGGGGCGGATGTAGCCAAGTGGATCAAGGCAGTGGATTGTGAATCCACCATGCGCGGGTTCAATTCCCGTCGTTCGCCCATCACATTATTTCCAATTCAAAAAATTTGATTCTCAATGTTCCTATTTACGGCGACGAAGAATAAAACTATCACTATATTTGTTCCTTTTCCTACTTCTTCTTCCAAGCGCAGGATAACCCCAAGGGGTTGTGGGTTTTTTTCTACCAATCGGGGCTCTCCCTTCACCGCCCCCATGGGGATGGTCTACAGGGTTCATAGCTACTCCTCTTACTACAGGACGCTTACCTAGCCAACACTTAGATCCGGCTCTACCCAAACTCTTTTGGTTCACCCCAACATTACCCACTTGTCCGACTGTTGCTAAGCAGTTTTTGGATATCAAACGGACCTCCCCAGATGGTAATCTTAATGTGGCCGATTTGCCCTCTTTTGCAATAAGTTTCGCTACAGCGCCTGCTGCTCTAGCTAATTGTCCACCCTTTCCAAGTGTGATTTCTATGTTATGTATGGCCGTGCCTAAGGGCATATCGGTTGAAGTAGATTCTTCTTTTTTCTCAATCAAAACCCCTTCCCAAACTGTACAAGCTTCTTCCAAAGCATACGGCTTTCTAGATGTATATGATGATATCTAGACAGATGGATCTTATATGAATCGTATGATGAAGTACCACATGAGTGGATATAGTGGATATATAGTAATCCAAATCTGCCGAATCACTCATGTTATGATCTTCTACATCCTAGGTCTCCCCGTTCCGTCATCTGGCTTATGTTCTTCATGTAGCATTCAGACCGGATGACTCTATGAAATTACGTCGATACTTCCACATATTACGGATAACGTAGGAGACATCTCTATTTTTCCCCGGGGGTTCTTTCTAATTACCACTGCTTCGCTTTCAATTCGCCTCTGACCATCAAATGAAATGTGAATAACCCGTCCTCCTCTCTTTGAAACAAGGGGCGCTTCCGGTTCTGTGCGCGCTTCAAACAATTTTGTCTTCTCCATATTACCATATCTCTAGAGTCAATAATTTTCTATGAGGAACTACTGAACTCAATCACTTGCTGCCGTTACTCAACAGTTTTCTGTTGAGGTCTATCCCGTAGAGGTACTCCAATTGGATCAGTGATCGATTTCTAGGTTTCGTCGTAAACCTAATTGGTTACTTCCAATTACGTAAATCAATAGTTCAAACCGCACTCAAAGGTAGGGCATTTCCCATTGATATAGGAACTTCTGTACCAGAAACAATGGTATCTCCAATTATAGCCCCTCTGGGATGTAAAATATATCTCTTCTCACCATCCCCATAGTGTATGAGACAAATGTATGCATTTCGATTAGGGTCATATTCTATGGTTACGATTCTACCAGATATCTCTTTTTCATTCCGTCGAAAGTCGATTTTACGGTATAGACGCTTATGACCTCCCCCTCTATGCCCTGCGGTAATGATTCCTCTGGCATTACGACCTTTACCACAACGATGCTGTCCATAGATCAAATTATTTCGTGGATTGGATTTCACTTGACTGTCTACGGCTCCATTGCGTGTGCTCGGGGTAGAAGTTTTGTATAAATGTATTGCCGTGTTATTAAGTCTTTTGCTTTAAGTTCTTTTCTCTATAAGAGGTGGAATAGAATAACCCGGTTGAAGCGTAATGATCATGCGTCTGTAATGCATTGTATGTCCCATCCTTCTACCCTTTCCCGGGAGTCGATGACTATTCATAGCTATTACCTTGACACCAAAGAAGAGTTCGACCCAATGCTTTATTTCTGTCCTAGTTGATCCTGATTCGACATTAGAAGTATATTGATTGTTCCCCAATAACCGAATACTTTTTTCTGTAAATACTGCATATTTGATTCCATCCATAAATCCATTTTCTTCCCTATGAGTTCCAGTATCGATAAGAATTCTAGTTCTTACTGTTCATATGTTATGGTATGAATATACCATACCGATTCGCTATGTATGGATGATGAGATTCCATTGATACAGAGCCGATTCCAATAGACTTATTGAATGTTCCCATTGGCGTGCATCCAGCAGGAATTGAACCTACGAATTTGCCAATTATGAGTTGGGCGCTTTAACCATTCAGCCATGGATGCTTAACAGGGATCATCGTACATCGTGAATAACCAAATCCCAATTGAAATGAAATCTTTAGGAGGAATCAATGAAACGACATCAATTCAAATCCTGGATCTTCGAATTGAGAGAGATATTGAGAGAGATCAAGAATTCTCACTATTTCTTAGATTCATGGATCAAATTCGATTCAGTGGGATCTTTCACTCACATTTTTTTCCACCAAGAACGTTTTATGAAACTCTTTGACCCCCGAATTTTGAGTATCCTACTTTCACGTGATTCACAGGGTGCAACAAGCAATCGATATTTCACGATCGAAGGTGCAGTACTGCTTGTAGTAGTGGTCCTTATATCTCGTATTAACAATCGAAAGATGGTCGAAAGAAAAAATCTCTATTTGATGGGGCTTCTTCCTATACCTATGAATTCCATTGGACCCAGAAAGGAGACATTGGAAGAATCTTTTTGGTCTTCCAATATAAATAGGTTGATTGTTTCGCTCCTGTATCTTCCAAAAGGGAAAAAGATTTCTGATAGTTGTTTCATGGATCCGCAAGAGAGTACTTGGGTTATCCCAATAAAGAAAAAGCGTATCATGCCTGAATCTAACCGGGGTTCGCGGTGGTGGAGGAACCAGATCGGAAAAAAGAGGGATTCTAGTTGTCAGATATCTAATGAAACCGTAGCTGGAATTGAGATCTCATTCAAAGAGAAAGATAGCAAATATCTGGAGTTTCTTTTTTTATCCTATACGGATGATCCGATCCGCAAGGACCATGATTGGGAATTGTTTGATCGTCTTTCTCCGAGGAAGAAACGAAACATAATCAACTTGAATTCGGGACAGCTATTCGAAATCTTAGGGAAAGACTTGATTTGTTATCTCATGTCTGCTTTTCGTGAAAAAATACCAATTCAGGGGGATAGTTTATTCAAACAACAAGGAGCTGGGGCAACTATGCAATCCAATGATATTGAGCATGTTTCCCATCTCTTCTCGAGAAACAAGTGGGGTATTTCTTTGCAAAATTGTGCTCAATTTCATATGTGGCAATTCCGCCAAGATCTCTTCGTTAGTTGGGGGAAGAATCAGCACGAATCGGATTTTTTGAGGAACGTCTCGAGAGAGAATTGGATTTGGTTAGACAATGTGTGGTTGGTAAACAAGGATCGGTTTTTTAGCAAGGTACGGAATGTATTGTCAAATATTCAATATGATTCCACAAGATCTATTTTCGTTCAAGTAACGGATTCTAGCCAATGGAAAGGATCTTCTTCTGATCAATCCAGAGATCATTTCGATTCCGTTAGAAATGAGAATTCAGAATATCACACATTGATCGATCAAACAGAGATTCAGCAACTAAAAGAGAGATCGATTCTTTGGGATCCTTCCTTTCTTCAAACGGAACGAACAGAGATAGAATCAGATCGATTCCCGAAATGCCTTTTTGGATCTTCCTCCATGTCCTGGCTATTCACGGAACCTGAGAAGCGGATGAAGAATCATCTGCTTCCGGAAGAAATCGAAGAATTTCTTGGGAATCCTACAAGATCAATTCGTTCTTTTTTCTCTGACAGATGGTCAGAACTTCATCTGGGTTCGAATCCTACTGAGAGGTCCACTAGAGATCCTAAATTGTTGAAGAAAAAACAAGATGTTTCTTTTGT